ACAACCGTGGGTTTATTTATTTCTGGGCAGAGAATATTTATTTTTTTTTTACTTCATCCTTTGCATTGAAATAGCAAATACAAAAAAAGAATATGATTCAACCTCAGACCCTTTTGAATGTAGCGGATAACAGCGGGGCTCGGGAATTGATGTGTATTCGAATCATAGGAGCTGGTAATCACCGATATGCTCATATTGGTGACGTTATTGTTGCTGTAATCAAAGAAGCAGTGCCTAATATGCCTCTAAAAAGATCAGAAGTAATTAGAGCTGTAATTGTACGTACATGTAAAGAATTCAAACGTGAAAACGGTATGATAATACGATATGATGACAATGCGGCGGTTGTCATTGATCAAGAAGGAAATCCAAAAGGAACTCGAGTTTTTGGTGCGATCGCTCGGGAATTGAGACAGTTGAATTTTACTAAAATAGTTTCATTAGCTCCCGAGGTATTATGAGGTATTATAAATACTAGTAGATGAGACTATGATATAGTAGGATATCCGAAATAGCTCAATTAGTAGATTGTGTCTCACGCATATACTTTTAATAATTAAAAAAAAAAAAACAAAGAAAAAAACCATATTGATTATATCAAAATTAGGAAGCATCAAAAATTATAATTCGTCATGGGTAGGGACACTATTGCTGATATAATAACTTCTATAAGAAATGCCGACATGGATAAAAAAGGAACAGTTCGAATAGCATCTACTAATATAACCAAAAACATCGTTAAAATACTTCTACGAGAAGGTTTTATTGAAAAGGTCCGGAAACATCAGGAAAGTAACAAAAATTTCTTGGTTTCAACCCTGCGACATAGAAAGACTAGAAAAAGAATATATAGAACTATTTTAAAGCGTATCAGCCGACCCGGTCTACGAATCTACTCCAACTATCAACGAATTCCTAAGATTTTAGGCGGAATGGGGATTGTAATTCTTTCTACTTCTCGAGGTATAATGACAGATCGAGAAGCTCGACTAGAAAGAATTGGAGGAGAAATTTTGTGTTATATATGGTGATCCTACTTCTCCGGTACCTTCATTTTTTCTCTAACTTCCTATTTATGAAATAGAGAGCAAAAGTGAGTTATATAACTCTTCCTCCATTAGTTGATACTTCAAGGGGGTTGCCTAGAATGAAAGAACAAAAATTGATTCATGAAGGTTTAATTACTGAATCACTTCCCAACGGTATGTTCCGGGTCCGTTTAGATAATGAAGATCTAATTCTAGGTTATGTTTCAGGGAGGATCCGGCGCAGCTTTATACGGATACTACCAGGCGATAGAGTCAAAATCGAAGTAAGTCGTTATGATTCAACCAGGGGACGTATAATTTATAGACTTCGTAACAAAGATTCGAACGATTAGGTTATTTTTTTAAACATTCCTTTCATGGGGATACAATACAATTCGAAGTTAAAAAATGCAAGAGACTTTTTTTTTTTTCAAGGAAAGGAGTATATTCAGAATTAGAATTAAGGTAAGGAATGAGAAATATGAAAATAAGAGCTTCTGTTCGTAAAATTTGTGAAAAATGTCAGCTGATCCGTAGGCGCGGACGAATTATAGTAATTTGTCCCAATCCGAGACATAAACATAGACAAGGATAATCCGTCTAAAAAAAGGACTTTATAAAAGAAGGACCCGTGTAATGTAAAAAAGAAAGGGTCTGTTTTAACATGAAATGGATATCTCCGTATCTTTCTGTATATTTATAACTCATATTTATGAGATGATAAAATATGACAAAACCTATACCAAGAGTTGGTTCACGTAGGAATGGGCGTATTGGTTCACGTAAGAATGGACGTAGAATACCAAAGGGAGTTATTCATGTTCAAGCGAGTTTCAACAATACCATTGTAACTGTTACAGATGTACGGGGTCGGGTGGTTTCTTGGGCCTCCGCTGGTACTTTGGGATTCAAAGGCACAAGAAGGGGTACACCTTATGCCGCTCAAGCGGCAGCAGTAAATGCTATTCGTACAGTAATTGATCAGGGTATGCAACGAGCAGAAGTTATGATAAAAGGTCCCGGTCTCGGAAGAGATGCAGCATTACGAGCCATTCGTAGAAGTGGTATACTATTAAGTTTCGTACGTGATGTAACACCTATGCCACATAATGGATGTCGACCTCCTAAAAAAAGACGCGTGTAGAAATAACAATTAAACAGATTTCAAGAGAAATAAATGATTCAATGATCTAATTAAATTAGAATATTAATATGGTTCGAGAGGAAGTAGCAAGATCCACTCGAACACTACAGTGGAAGTGTGTTGAATCAAGAGTGGACAGTAAGCGCCTTTATTATGGTCGTTTCGTTCTGTCCCCGCTTATGAAAGGTCAAGCCGATACCATAGGTATTGCCATGCGAAGGGCTTTACTTGGAGAAATAGAAGGAACATGTATTACACGTGCAAAATCTGAGAAGGCACCGCATGAATATTCTACGATAGCCGGTATTGAAGAATCAGTACATGAAAT